ATGGCTGTTCCAAAAAACGTGACGATTGGAATATTGTACGGATTTTTATCAACTTTATCTCTTGGTCCAAACTTTTTATTCTCTTTAAGAACTTTTCTTTTTATCGGAATCCCAGAAGGCAAAGTCTTTGTTAGTGGATCTTTTGCAGGACAATTTTTAATATATCTATCTATCTATTATGCTCCATTTTACCAAACATTAATAAAACCTCATTTAATATCTTTAGTAGTTTTGCCTTACTTAGTTTCCCGTTTTTTTTTTTATACAAAAAAACGGGAAATACAAACTGTTTTTTGCTCATTGCAAAAAAACTGTACTTTTTTTATAGATGGATGTCTTATTCAATTGCTTAACCCTGTTATTTTTGGCAATTCGACATTAACAAGACTTATTAATGTTTTTCTTTTTAGATATAGTTCTAATTTTGTTTTTGTTCTTTGTGTTTTTTGTGGCTATGTTGGGAGTAATTTACTTTTGCTTCATTTTATAAAATTGCTATTTATCCGTTTGAACAAAAGTACATATACAAACTATCAAATAAAAAGATTTTGTGGTCTAATTTTTTTTTGTTATATCTATTGTTTCCTAGGATCAGTACGAATACCATGCTCTATCTATCCGTGGCGAACAAATTTCTCTTGGGTAAAAAATGATAACGAACAAACAGATCAAAGTTTAGTATGGGACCTTGAAAAAGGTACATCTTTAGAAAAAAAGAAAGAAGATAGTTTAGTCCAAAAAAATACTTTTTCAAAATGGAAAAAATTATGGCCTTTGGAGTGGCCTGTTTTATTTTTTAATTATCAGAGATGGATACGAAATACATACATAAAACCTGGCGTAAGTTTCTTACCTTTTCTAAAAGACCGAGTATCCCAATACTTTTTTGGTCACTGCTATAGTGACGGTAAAGAAAAGCTTTGTTTTACATTATTACCAACGAAATTTATCTTAGCTAAAAATTTAGAAGATTTAAAAAAAACTTATTCTCATAATGATAAAATATGGACAAATAATTTGAAAAATAGAAAAAATGTTTTATGGAAAGAATTTAGGAATAGAGTAAATAGAATAAATAAAGCCGAAACTCTAGCGAGAGAAGAAGACCAAAAAAGATATACAGTTACAGTTAAGCCAATTCGAGTCTATGATTGGGCTTTAACTTTTCAACCAACTATGATCAAATTCGTTCTCCAACGTGTATACCAACTGATAAAAGAAAAAACTATACTTTGGCCTAAAAAAAGAAAAATGTGGATCCAGGAACGCGCGGGAAGTACAAAGAAAGAAGCATTGGAAAAAAAAATACAATTAACACTCTCTCGAGGAGAAACTTTTCAAGAATTTGAAGATCCTTTACTTTGTAAATCATCTCGTTTGTTAATGAAATATTATAAACTAGTAGAAAAATTATCGATGACAAGATGGAAAGCATTTGGGAAAGTATATAACGAGGAAAGAAAAAAGCGAAAAGAAGAAAGAGCAATAGAAATTTTATGGAATAAATTAGAAAAAAGATTGAAGAAAAAAGAACTACAGGAAAAAGAGTATAAAAATGTTTACGAAATACAAAAAGGAAGGGATTCAATTACTTTCGAAATGTTTCCTGAAGAAGAAGAAATCACACCTGAAGAAAGACTTCTTCTTGCTATGGGACGAATAAAAGAAAAATTAGATTTTTATGATACAGTAAAAACTCGTTTTATTCTTCGGTTTGAAAAAACTGAACAAGACTTAATTGAACAAATTATTGTTGAAGAACAACAAAAAAAAGAACAGATGATAAAAAGTAGAACATTTTTTGATCTGTTAGATTTTTCTGATTATCAAAAGAGAAAAAATTTGCAAAACTCATATGTATATTACATAAAAAAGTCAAAAAATATAGTTTTTCATAGCTATTTTTATGGTATTAAAAATATTTGTAGTTCTTCGCTTGAAAAAGAGAACGAATATATTAAGCTTATTTTTATGGACTCAAAAAAAGAAAACGAGAAAATGCCTTGGAACTACTTTTCTTTCGATCATGTTCGTTCAATATTTCCTAATATTGAATCTTTTTCGCAATGGAAATATTTCAATTGTAAAGATCCTTTTTTTGAAAACAAAAAGAAAGAAAAAAATATAGTAATAAAAACTATATCACAAATGAATCGTAATAAGGTTTACACATATTTTCTGTTCAAGCTTCTTTATAAACAAATTAATGATAAAAACTTTCCCTATAAAAACATTATCAATTTGTTTTTAGTTTTGAAAGATAAAAATAGGCATTTAGTTTTTATCTATTTTGAAAAATTAGAATCGAAAATAATTGAGGAAGAAAAACTCAAAGAAACAAATAAAAGTAAAGACATAGAACTTAATTCTATACAAAACAAAGAGATGAACTCGTCTACCCCTTCTTTTCAAAAAATTGAAGAAAGTGAAGTTCGAAAAGAACTACCTCAATGGGAATCTGATTTGATTCAAGATTTTTTATACGAAGAACAAACAAATAAATCAGATTTTCGCGCAGCTCCTTTAAAAAACGTAGGATATTATGAAGACGAATATGGCGATGATACAGAATTATTTGTCAGAGCTAAACATGCTTCGTGTAATAATCGTTTATACATGTTTAAAGGAAGCATAAGATCTCGAAAAGGAAGATCTATTAAACCTTTTCGTCTGAATTTTAGATCTTTAAAAAAACAAATACATTCTCCTGTGGTTTGTAGAATGAAAAACAAGTCCTATATAAATAGAAAGATAGACTTTCAGATAATTTTGGTTTCGATTCTAAATTTCCGTATTAGAAGTTTATGTAAAATGGTTGTTCAAGTCTTTTTAAAAATAAATAATAAGTTTATTCAAAGATTGAATCCATCAGCTATGGATAAACAATCAAAAATAGTGAAAAACCTAAGAATATCCGTGTATAAAAAAAAATACTATGCAAATTTAGCTAAATTGGATCATCATGTGTTTCATAGAATTAGGGGACCTTTATTAATAGCTCAAGCTTTCTTGAGAAGAAAACTAGTATTACCTTTATTGATTGGTATTAAAAATATCGGTCGCATTTTATTATTACAAGTTCCAGAATTTCAAGAAGACTGGGAAGAACTTTCTCAGGAAATTTATATAAATTGTACCTTTGACGGTATAGAATTTTCTGAAGAAAGCCGTCCAGGCAAATGGTGGGAAGATGGTTTTCAAATCAAAATTTTGAATCCTTTTCGTTTAAAACCTTGGCATAAACCGTTGGATACCAGTCATAGAGTTAAACCTACCTATATGTCGATAGGAGGATATGAAGTGTATACCCCTTATGGTAATAAGGTACGAACACTCGCTTTTTGGCAACCGCTTTTAGTAGAAATAAAGAAGAAACTTTCGGAACTTTCAGTAGATTTTAGTTTAACCTTTCCGTTTTTTAAAGAAGAAAACTTCTTCTCGAATATAAAAAGAGTTCAAGATCAAATTAAAAGTATTTACTCGAAAGAAACAAATATCCATTCTCAAAAAAGATTAAATCAAATTTGGTCTAAGAACAAGAACGAATGTTTTTCAGAAAAAAATATCCAAAAATCGAGTCATCTAGATCATGATACTTGGATAATTCAAATAAAAAATAGTCTCAATTGTTTAAAAGAAGACATTCAAAAAAAATATCATGAATCATATGCTATACAAAACGAAATAGATAATTTAAGAAGAAAAATAATTAATAAGAATAAGCAATTAGAGCAATCATCTTTGACGGGAAACTCAAAAAAAAACAACATTTCAAAAAATGGGCCACTAATCAAAAATTGGTTCTTTTTTTTGCAAAAATTTGATCAAATTTTTGATATTTATAGAGATGTTTTTTTTTATTTTTTGAAAAATCTTATTTATTTATCTAGGATTTATTTCACAAGACCTCTGATAATAATTTTTAAACGAATATTTTTTTTCAATAGAAAGCAAGTAGTAAACCTTTTTTGTCTTACTCATGATAAGAGACTTTCTCAAGCATATGTTTTCCTTGATATATGGCGTTGTGTAACAAAAGATAAATCTATTTTAACACAGTTTTTTGAAACAAAAACTTCGTCGTATCCATTCATTAAAAAAAACATAAAAAAATTTTTATTAGATCCAAAAAGCGGATATAAAGAACCTCAACAATATAAGAAAAAGAATTGGAAACATTGGATAAATTGTTATGATCGTTACGATTTAAATTCAGAATTCTTATGGTCTTATATAGAACCTAATTTATGGAGAAGTAAGGTTAGTCAACAATGGAAAATAAAAAAGAAAAATTTCAAAGAAGACCAAATAGAAAAAAATGCTTTGATGCTTACATCTTACAAAAAAAAAATTCTGTTTAAGCTAAATAAACGTTATAGATTGAATCTTTTAGCATATGATTATCTTGATTTCAATAAAAAAGAGATTTCTAGGTTTTTTTTAGAAAAAAAAAGAATTGGGTTGTATTCACCAAAAGAATCTTTTTCTGATTCTATCTTAAATTATAAGATGGGTTTTCAAGACACTGAAGAATTTTTAAATGAATTATCAAACAAAATCAATAATGAATTATTCACACATTTCGAAGGAATTCTGAAATTTCATTTTATTTCCGAAACAAAAACAGAACAAGAAAAACGAGAGTTTGAGATATTTTTTATAAGATATTGGATTTTTTGTAGACGAAAAAGATGCCGTTTCTGGGAAGTATGCAATAATATGCCGTCAATACAGCTACTGAGTAAAAGAAAAAAATTGTTATCAACACAGGAACGAGTGTATTTTGAATTCATAAAACTACAGAAACGTGCCTTTTTCATTCAAAAATGGAGACAAGAACAAGCAAAAAAAAAAAAATTAATACAAAAAAAAAGACTTTTAAAGAAAGCAGAAAAGGATGGTATAGATGTAAAAAAGAAAAAAGAAAGTATACACAAAGAACTAGAAATTTTGGCAGCACAACAAAAACGATTAACAAAACAAGAAAAAAAAAGAAAATTGTTAAAAAAAAGGTTTGGTTATAAATGTGCCGAAATATCTACAATAAGACAAAATTGGATCGAAAGTAAAGCAGAGCAAGAATTATTAGACAAAATAATAGATAAAAAAATCGAAAAACGAAAGTATCTTGCATCTTATTTTTGTTCCAAAAATAAAAAACAAGCGAAAGAACCTAAAAAAAACGAGAAAAAAAAAGAAATTAAAGAGGAAACAACATTAAATATAAGTAATACGTTAGAAAAACAAGCAATACTTGAGGAAATTTTAATAGAAAAAAAGAAAAAAATTACAAATAACGAGTATAGACGCCGAGAACAACATTTACAGAAGTTATTAGATTTAATTGATGATCAAAAAGATGATGATTTCATAAATGAAGAGCGTGATGATGACATGTACAGATTATTTGCTAAAACTTTACACAAAGAAATTTTGTATTGGAAAAGTATGAAAATATCTTATACCAATTTGATTAAACAATTTTCTATTTTACGAAAAATGGCAAATGATCCCAAAAGAATAAAAGTTTTTGTTAATATATATTTTCAAGATATGCCTATTGAATTTTTCTTATTTACACATGATATGAAAAAATTAGATTTTCGTAATAAAGATATAAAAAATATAATACTAAAAAGAGTAATCAAACCTGTTTCACAATTACCTATGGAAAAAGTTTTAAGACGAAGACTTATTAATATTTCATTTTTATTTCCTAAAGAAAATTTAGAGAAACAAGTGACTGAATCTTTTTTGAAACTTAACAATTTCTTTCTTGAAGATATTTTTCTTCCAAAACGTCGTAGGGAATTTCGTATATTAAATCGTTTGAATTGTAAAAAACCGAAAAAAAAAAACGTTGAAGATAATTTTCATTTTAATCAAAAAATTACTAAAAATATATATTTAGAGTCGAAAATAAAAATGAAACAAACTCTTTGGCCTAGTTATCGTCTAGAGGATCTTCTTTGCATGAATAGATATTGGTTTAATACGGCTGATGGAAGTCGTAATTCTATTTGGAGAATACGTATGTTTTGTTTATTTTAAAAAGTTGTAATTCTATTTTTAGAGTATTTTTTGCTTGACAAAAAAGTGTTATATTCAATATATTGATTGATAAAAGAAAAGATAAAAACTTATATTTGAGTTGTTTTTATACAACAATTTGCTTCGAACTGTTCGTTTTCTATTTCTTTTTTTATTGTTTTGGATACTAAAATGTCTAGTATCCAAACATACTATCTCCCTCCCCCCTTTTTTGTGTTTATTAAATTAGATCAGAGCAACAGGAGTCGAACCTGCGACTTAAACACTCCGTGATATCAACGACCATCTAGATCAGGCTCCGTTTATTTTTTAATGAATCTATATCTAATTGGATATTTTTGTATTTTTATAATGAAAAAAATTTTTCAATAGTTTTCTATTTATTTCTATTTAATATAGAAATAAGCCGCCATGGTGAAATAGGTAGACACGCTGCTCTTAGGAAGCAGTGCTTGAGCTTCTCGGTTCGAGTCCGAGTGGCGGCAAAACCTACTATTTAGTTCAACAGTTTAAATATGTTAGTTTTTTTTTTTTTTAGTTAAGGAGGACCTATGTTATTTGTAACTTTAGAACAAATATTCAATCAATTCTATTTTTCTCTAATTTTAGTAATTGCTTTTATTTTTGGGGGAATCTTTTTTTACCCAGTAAAAGAACTAAGAATTTCTGGGAAAAGAGGCTTAATTTTTACTTTTTTTTGTTTAACGATAGTATTAATAATTCGTTGGTTTTCCTCAAGACATTTACCATTAAGTAATTTATATGAATCTTTAATATTTATCTCATGGAATTCATGTTTGATCCAGATTATTCTGGAAGTTTTAAATCCTAATATTCGTTGGTTGAGTGCAATTACAACACCAAGCGCTATGTTTACTCACGGGTTTGCTACTTTAGTTCTTCCTAAAGAAATGCAACAAACCGAAACGGTAGTACCTTCTTTACAAACTCATTGGTTAATGATGCATGTCATTATAATATTACTTGCATATATAATTCTTTTATGTGGATCTTTAGCTTCTATTGCTCTCTTAATTTTGAGTTCAAAGGAAAAATTTTCTTTATCTATTAGTGTAGAAAAAAAAGAGAAAAGTTATTTTCCTTTTTTAGTAGAAAATTTCCGTAAACTTCAACTAATTCAACAATTAGATCAATTGGGTTATTATACACTATTTATCGGTTTTATCCTTTTAACTATAGGTATTCTTTCAGGAGCAGTATGGGCTAACGAAGCTTGGGGATCTTATTGGAATTGGGACCCAAAAGAAATTTGGGCGTTAATAACATGGCTAATTTTTGCAATCTATATTCATATAAGATTGAATAAAGGGTGGAAAGGTAAAAAACCAGCACTTGTAGCTTCTATTGGATTTTTGTTTGTTTGGATATGCTATTTTGGTGTCAATCTTTTAGGGATAGGTTTTCATAGTTATGGATGGTTCATTTATAATGGTTAATTGAAAAAGAAAGTAATCCAAGGTGAAAAAACATCTTTTTACATAGATGTTTTTTTCACCTTGGATAAACAAACTTTTTAAAGACTGTTTCTTTATAAGTTTTTACTTAATAAGCTAGTCCCATACTACGAGTGGTTTCGTTTTTTAAATAAACACGTACACTTAAAAAATCTGTTGGACAAGCAGATTCACATCTTTTACAACCTATGCAATCTTCTGTTCGTGGAGCAGAGGCTATTTGCTTAGCCTTACAACCGGTCCAAGGGACCATTTCTAAAACATCAGTAGGACATGCTCGTACACATTGCGTACAACCAATGCATGTATCATAAATTTTGACTGAATGAGCCATTTATTCTCCATATAATATTCTATTTTATATAAATAATATTCTATTTTTTTTTTTTAATCATCTTTTAATAAAATTTTATCTCTTTATTTTTGTTGTTTTAATGACTTTTTGAACCCTTGATATTTAGAATACATATGATCGATAATCTTAAAATTACTAAGGATTTTTTTTAATTTCAATGCTTTTGCTCGCCAAAGCTTTTTGTTATTCCCAGATTTCCGTTTTTTTGGAACAGCCATTTTTTTTGTTTTTTTTAATAGATTAAATTCCTTATAAATTAAGTTGAAAACTTATGATAAACAAATTAGTTTGGTTTGGAACCAAGTTTCTTTTTATTGTATAAGTAAAGAAGAAGTCGCTTCCGTTTGATCAAAAGTTTCCGCAGACTCCTTTGGGAGGAATAGTCTTTTTTATGTGTCCCGAGGTGTCTACTGAGTTTTTGAACTCGATTGGTGAAAAACCATACTTGAGATTCGATGGATCCTCTCTTTTTCTCAGGAATGGAAGAGAAATGAATGTCAAAAGTATTGATCATAAAAACAAACTTGAATCAAAGGGAAAAGTGGAATAGAATCATTTCCTGTATGTCTCCAAGGATTATGAAATATGTTAGTGTTGACGTTCCGATGGATCTTCTTGTTTGTTAATTCTCACCAGAGTAGCCCGATCTAAGTTTTCTAAATTTTCATTCCGTCTTAGAGGACGGGTAATTAATTCAAGCACGTCTCTTGCATTGGAAAATCCATGAATCTGAGCAAAAGTAAATTCAATGGACCATTTTGTACTAATTCCTCTTGCCTCTAATGGGTTCGCGTGAGCCATTCCCGTGATGGCCAGGTCAGGTTGTAACTCCCGCATACGCCGTATTTGATTGGAATTGTCTGGTTTTTCCACAATTCGTGGTATTGGTATACACTTCTTTCTACAGGAATCACGTAAAAGTGCTAATTCAGCAGCTTGATATCTTTTATCCATATATGGAATGCCTATTTCATAAACGATCATTCCACATCTGATTAATAATCTTGCTAAAGAGACTTCTAGCAAGTTATCTCCCATGAAGAAGACGGATTTTCCCTGTACCAAATCAAGATAATCCTTGCAACTTTGCCAAATCTGTTCTTCTCTTTGCTCTAGACCCTGGGGTTCAATCTCCAAAACAGAACAAATCTTTTCAATCCAAGCCCGTGTCCCGTCCGGTCCAATCGGGAAAGGAGCTACAATTAATTCACAATTGTCCCGTCTTAGTAAAGTGGTTGCTGTACGGCTTAAAAAAGGGTTCACACCACAGACATAAACTCCTTTGCCCAAAGAAGGAAGATCTTTATACTTCTGCGCAGGTAACCAACCCGCTACTTGTATGGATTGCTGTCTTAATTCTATATTCAATTGAGAAGCAACGTTGGAAGGTAAAGATCCA